TCCGTGTCTGAAATACCTATTATGAAAAGACGAATAAATAGAATAGAAATTATAAATGGAAACAAATTCAAAAACTCCAGAAGTCTAGGTGGAGTTTTTAAAAGAATATCAAACTAAAAAATTTCTTCTATTTCTTCCATTATTATGATATTACATATTCCAATTCGATTGGATACCAGAAAAAAATCAAGTACGATAGTTTCTTGAAAATTCCCTATAGGATAGATATTATATATATACGGATAAGATACCCGATTAGATCCGATCCGTGTAATAAATTCCATTTATGTTCTAGGGTTTACATATATTGATAGTTGTTGTTATAATTTAAATGGAAATAGGGGAGAATTTTTTTTTTTCAATTTCAATAAAAAAAGCCATATTGATATTGATTAGTTATGTATCCATTCTTTATTCTTTCACTAAGAAAAAACTATTTTAGAGTCAAATTCAAGAATAATTCAGGAATGAATAGGTTAACTTAACGGTTCTAGTTTGTCCTGAAATTTTGTCTTTTGTGACTGAAGGTGCACTTTTTTGTTTTCAATTGAAAACAAAAATAAGGGGGTCTAGTCTCATATATTTTTTATTTATTTGTATCGTTTTGGCGGCATGGCCGAGCGGTAAGGCGGGGGACTGCAAATCCTTTTTCCCCAGTTCAAATCTGGGTGTCGCCTGATCAACAAGAGAATTGAAATAGTTTATTCCGTTTTGCTGATAGAAAACTTGACATTTTTTCAAACAGAAGCAAGTCAAGCGTGGTAAAAGGACTCTTGAAACTTGTTTGATGCTTAGAATTTTGGTTTGTTCTCTAAAAAGTGCTGTAAATCTTGTCGTCTCGGATTCAAGGAAAGATTTTAGTTTTAGTAATGAAAAGGAAGCGATAAATCTTAAAATGATAGTTCTTTCACTCTACTACTACCGCAGTGTCCGTTTATTGACCGGGTCTTTAATTAGATTGGATAAAGGGATAGGTCGGACAGGAAATGCAAATCTAATCCCATTTTTAGTTGGGGAGGGGACGGAAGAAACCTTGTATACAGACTCATGAAAGTATATGATCGCTCCCGCTTTACTATTAGTTAGTTAGATTGAATAACTAATTGGATTTCTTCTTTTTTTATTTAAATAATTCTATTCGGCAACCTCTGGTCAAATAATTTAATTAATTTACTCGGCTGTCTTGCGATTGAACGAATCGGGAGCGGGAGGCGATAAGGATTAGATCTAAGACCTATGTTTTATTGTGTGTCCTTTTTATATTTCTGCGCCCCCCCCCCAAAAAAAAAGAATGTTAATACTTCAATAATATTCGAATTGTTCATTTAGTTGGTTGAAAGACCAAAAAAAATCTATAGTCTATCTAGGGAAGTTTAGGAGTGGGAATAGTCAAAATAAAATGCATCTCAAATACATTATCAGATACATTACAAATAGAATCCGACCCTTTTCTTTTCTTTATATTTTTCTTTTTTTTTTTTTTGCTTTAATATTTATATTTTCTTCATCTCCTTTACCTTTACTGTTCCTTTTTATTTTTAGCGGCCAAATAATTGATGTTAATGGACACGTTACATAGTTCATGATGCAGAACTTTTTCAGTTCATTCTATTGGCTCGGCTCATCTGAAATAAGTATAATTAAGAAATATTATTCAAATTTGAGAATCTTAATAAATCCCTACCCTAATTTGTTTATTTCTCCCTTCCATAATAATATATGAATGAGACCTCAATTATTCTGTTTGATTTTACTTCAATTACTTTGTCTGATCTATAAGATAATGGACAGATATTTCTTAAATTAAATATCTGGGGTTAGAGAAATGCGGATTAGTTTCTTCGTTTTATCTTTTAGTGAGCATCTTGTATTTCATAAAATTTGGGGGCGATATAATCTTTACGCAAAGGCCATCCTATCCAACTTTCGGGCATTAAAATACGTTTCAGACGCGGATGATTATCATAAAAGATTCCCAACATATCATACGATTCTCTTTCTTGAAAATCCGCGCTTTTCCAAACCCAGAAAATAGAAGGAATTCTTGGATTTTTCCTTGAGACAAATACTTTTATGCATACCTCTTCTGGTTGATCTATACCATACTCTATTCTCGTAAGATGATACACACTAGCTAACATTCCTCCTGGTGCTACATCATAGGCACATTGTGAACGTAAATAATTGTAACCATATACATATAAAATGACAGCAATGGAATGCCAATCCTGGGGCTTTATTTGTAAAGTCTCTATTCCTTGGTAATCGAAACCCAAAGATCTATGAACTAGTCCATGTTTGACTAGCCAAGCAGACAAACGACCCTGCATTTTTTTATTTCTCCTGTATTCTTTGTATAAGTTTTGTATAAGTCTTTTACATTTCCATTCCAGTGAAATTTTTGAAGATTGACTTGCTATTTTTTATTGTATTTTGTACAAAAGGATCCTATCCTATCTAATTCATTACTTTGTGGGAGGATCCTGAATTCTTTTATATT